AGTAAGAGGAATAAATATCAAATAATTGAGAAAGACGGTGACCTAGATCGTTTTTGTGACAAAGATATTTTGTATCCTATGCTTGTCAAAAGAGGTAAAGAATTTGTAGAAAGACACCCACCTGAGTTAGATTGGATGGGAATGAATGACGAAATAGTACACTGTCTCGTATCAAATTTTGAATTGGGGTTCTTTTTTTCAAAATTCGAGAGACTTTACAACGCATATAAGAGAAGACCGTGGGTAATACCAACCCAATTACTTCTTTTCAATTATAAAGAAACTCGATTTCAGAACCCAGTGAATCTTCAATCAATTCTCCGAATAGAAAAGAGAACAAAAAACACCAGTAGAAGAGTAATCACCAATAGAGGAGTAATCCACAGTAGACCAAAAACAAAAAACGCCAAGAGAAGAATAATCATCAGTAGACCACAAACCAGGAGCAGAATAATCATCAGTAGACCAAAAAACGCCAGTAGACCAAAAAACACCAGGAGAACAGAAAACACCAGTAGAACAGAAAACCCCAGTTGGGGGAATTTTCTTTTGAGGCCACTCGAGCGGCGAGCTCACCAGCCATTCAGAGCGACCATAGATGCTAAGGATGTAGACGAAAGCATTTCGTCGAATATCCAAACATATACTTACCTGGTAAAAGACAAGATCTTGTTTCAAAAGGACAAAACAAAGAAAAATCTATGGATTAAATCCTTGATTCGACGAAGAGAATTAAATGTGGACCTTTTTGGTTTTGGGGTCAAAAGAAAAGAGATGGGCTTAGGGATAGGCTTAGGGGAGATCTAAAATTGATCTCTAGAGGAAAATTGATTGTTGAGTTTCCGCGTGTACCGAAAAAAAACAAGACGAAGCTTAATGGAAAATTTCTTATGTATCAAACCATAGCTATTTTATTGGTTCATAAGACCAAACAACAAATTAATCAAGGATGCGGAGAAAAAAGCTATATTAATAAAGATAATTTTTTCAAATCTATTGAAAGACTTAAAAGTCTAATTGGATTTAGAAAGAAAAAAGATTTCCTTGTTCCTGAAAATCTTTTATCCACTAGAAGTCGTAGAGAGTTGAGAATTCTAATCTCTTTCAATTCAAAAAAAGAAAATTATATTCATATGAATACAGAACTTTTCAAAAGTAATAATAGAAAAAACTGCAGCCGCTTTGACATTATAGAAAAAAGTCAATATGACATTATAGAAAAAAGTCAATATTTTGATAGAGAGAAAAAGAAACTACTTCAATTCAAACTTTTTCTTTGGCCCAATTTTCGATTCGAAGATTTAGTTTGTATGAACCGCTTTTGGTTTAATACAAATAATTCCAGTCGGTTCAGTATGTTAAGGATACGTATGTATCCACAATTGAAAATGAAATAAAGGTACGTTTGTCATATATATATATATTCTATAGCATATCTGATCTAATATAGGAAAACAAGGATATAGACACATTCCTTGTTTTCCATTCTATATTCTATTCTGATACCTGGAATTCGATTGCCTATCAATTCTATCTAGAAAGGAAGCCATGGAATTTACTTTGAGATACAAAATTTTCTCTTTTGTAAGTGAAGAGATATACTATCCTTTTTGATTTCTAGCCAACTAAAAAAAAAGAAAAAAAAAATTGTATTAATTAATAAGAAATTCTATTTGACAAAATTCGGAATTGCTAACGAATTGAAGATTTTTGTGTATAAAAAGAGAAATGAATTGACATTCTTATTTATTATTCTTATTCCATTTTTTGTTATTATTCCTGATCAATAAAACTATTTTAAAAATGGGCGGTAGGAGGAGGATTTCATTTTATGGTAAAAAATTCACCCATCTTTATTTCAAAAGAGGAAAACCCCGGATCCGTTGAATTTCAAATAATAAGCTTTACAAATAGGATACGAGGACTTACTTCACATTTTCAATTGCATAGAAAAGACTATTTATCTCAAAGGGGTTTGCGGAAAATTCTAGAAAAACGACAACGGCTACTATCTTATTTGGCAAAGAAAAACCCACTATGTTATAAAAAATTAATTACCGAGTTGAATATTCGGGAGTCAAAAACGCGGTAATTTGAAATTAAATTATTTGATTTATTCGATCTTGAATTTTGATGAATTTCTTTTCGTCTTCAGCAATTCATAGAAGAATGAATCGAGGAAATCACTATGAATGTACCAGCTAATAGAAAAGATTTTATGATAGTCAATATGGGCCCCCATCACCCATCAATGCACGGTGTTCTTCGACTCATCCTTACTCTAGACGGTGAAGATGTTATTGACTGTGAACCAATATTAGGTTATTTACACAGAGGAATGGAAAAAATTGCGGAAAACCGAACAATTATACAATATTTGCCTTATGTAACACGTTGGGATTATTTAGCGACTATGTTCGCAGAAGCAATAACAGTAAATGGGCCAGAACAGATTGGAAATATTCAAGTACCTAAAAGAGCCAGCTATCTCAGAGTAATTATGTTAGAGTTGAGTCGTATAGCTTCTCATCTGTTATGGCTTGGTCCTTTTATGGCGGATATTGGTGCACAAACTCCTTTTTTCTATATTTTTAGAGAAAGAGAGTTAATATATGATTTATTTGAAGCAGCTACAGGTATGAGAATGATGCATAATTATTTTCGTATCGGAGGAGTAGCAGCAGATCTACCTTATGGTTGGCTAGATAAATGTTTAGATTTTTGTGATTATTTTTTAACAGGAATTGCTGAATATCAAAAACTTATCACGCGAAATCCCATTTTTTTAAAACGAGTTGAGGGAGTGGGTATTATTAGTGCAGAGGAAGCAATAAACTGGGGTTTGTCGGGACCAATGTTACGAGCTTCTAGAATACAATGGGATCTTCGTAAAATTGATCATTATGAGTGTTATGATGAATTTGATTGGGAAGTCCAATGGCAAAAAGAAGGGGATTCATTATCTCGTTATTTGGTCCGAATTGGTGAAATGACTGAATCCATAAAAATTATTCAACAAGCTTTGGAAGGAATTCCAGGGGGGGGTCATGAAAATTTGGAAACCAGACGTTTGGATTTTTATAGAAAAAGTGATCCAGAATGGAACGATTTTGAATACCGATTCATTAGTAAAAAAGCTTCTCCTACTTTTGAATTGACCAAACAAGAACTTTATGTAAGAGTAGAAGCTCCAAAGGGAGAATTGGGAATTTTCTTGATAGGGGATCAGACTGGGTTTCCTTGGAGATGGAAAATTCGTCCGCCGGGTTTTATCAATTTGCAAATTCTTCCTCAATTAGTTAAAAGAATGAAATTGGCTGATATTATGACAATATTAGGGAGCATAGATATCATTATGGGAGAAGTTGATCGTTGAAATGATAATTGATACAACAAAAGTACAAGCTATGAATTCCTTTTCCAAATGGGAATCCTTAAAGGATGCTTTTGAAATTGTGTGGGTACTTGGTCCTATTTTGACTCTTGTATTGGCAATAACGATAGGCTTACTAGTAATTGTGTGGTTAGAAAGAGAAATATCTGCAGCGATACAACAACGCATTGGGCCTGAATACGCTGGACCGTTAGGAGTTCTTCAAGCTCTAGCGGATGGAACCAAACTACTTTTCAAAGAAAATCTTTTTCCATCTAGAGGGGATACTCGTTTGTTCAATATCGGACCTGCCATAGCAGTCATATCGACTCTATTAAGTTATTCAGTGATTCCTTTTAGTTATCATCTTGTTTTAGCGGATCTAAATATCGGTATTTTTTTATGGATTGCCATTTCAAGCACTGCTCCCCTTGGACTTCTTATGTCGGGATATGGATCAAATAATAAATATTCCTTTTTAGGTGGTCTACGAGCTGCCGCTCAATCCATTAGTTATGAAATACCATTGGCTCTCTGTGTATTATCGATATCTCTACGTGCGATTCGTTAAAAAACCTTTGCTATCCCCCCCTTAATTTTTTCTTTTTTTTTTAGGAAATAAAGAAGAGAAATCCTTTGAAGGAATATCCTCTCATTTTATATTCATCATTTGAATTGATGAACTAAATTTGATAGCTATATGAGTGAAAAAAAAACAGCTTTGAAATTTGCAGTAAAAAAATCGAGACTCATTTCTGATGTACAAGAATAATACAAAAATAAACATAAGAAAATGAGACCATTTGCCCCAAGATTGGTTGATTAGTCATCCTGGCTTGAAGCGGGTTCAAAAAACGGACTCTATTGAGTTTTTACTATTATGTCTAAGTATTACCATAATGCAAACGAACAATTAAACACAAATGTGTGCGTGGTTAGGGACACCAAGATACACAAAGGATTAGTAATCGAGATTTTGGAAATTATCCAATAGGATATTTCTTCATAATATAATAAAGAATATTAATTGGGGCTTTCAATTAGTAGAAATGCTAAAGCAGTACTCCCCAAGATTCCGATTCAGAGTATGCTCCTACCGCATGATTAAAGAAATAACTATCAAAAACGAAAGAATCCTTTCCTTTTTTTTTTTAGAAAGAAGAATAGAAACGAAAAAAAAAAAGAAGGATCCTTTGTTCTTCTTTTTTTTCTTATATCTATTTATATTCGTACAAATCAAATTCATATCATAATTCCTGAACTAAACTAATAGAATGTCTAATTCTTTTTCGTAATTGAAAACGAAAAGTTTTAATATATATTGACATTTCGGCAACGAGTATTTTATTGAAGGATAAAAGTTATTGCTAAAGAAAGAAAAATAAAAATTTTGAAAGGATAAGATTGATTCCGAAGTACTTTTTTAGTATTCTAACAGACGGAATTTCATTGGTCGAATTTGGGAATGTTTCATAGATTTGTATCTTATTTATATTACAAATAGATACAAATATGTAGAGATAAATAATATCATGTAGTCCTTATATTTTTTTATGGCCTTCGAGGAGCCGTATGAGGTGAAAATCTCATGTACGGTTCTGTAATAGCGATAGTAACAGTGATGTTATCATCGACTATGATTATCTAACAGTTTAAGTACAGTTGATATAGTTGAGGCACAATCAAAATATAGTTTCTGGGGGTGGAATTTGTGGAGACAACCTGTAGGGTTTATCATCTTTTTTATTTCTTTGCTAGCGGAATGTGAGAGATTGCCTTTTGATTTACCAGAAGCAGAAGAGGAGTTAGTAGCAGGTTATCAAACTGAGTATTCGGGTATCAAATTTGGTTTATTTTATATTGCTTCCTATCTAAACCTATTAGTTTCTTCCTTATTTGTAACAGTTCTTTACTTAGGCGGTTGGAATATCTCTATTCCGTACATATTCGTTCCGGAATTTTTTGAAATAAATAAAATAAGTGAAGTCTTTACAATAACAATAGGTATTTTTATTACATTGGTTAAAACTTATTTGCTCTTATTCATTTCTATCACAACAAGATGGACTTTACCTAGACTAAGAATGGACCAACTATTAAACCTTGGATGGAAATTTCTTTTACCTATTTCTCTTGGTAATCTATTATTAACAACCTGTTTTCAACTCCTTTCACTATAATATAAAAGCAAGATTTTTCTATATTCATGACTTGTCTCAAACAAGATAAAGAAACAAACATAAAATTATTCATAAAAATTCACGATATGCTCCCCATGGTAATTGGGTTCATTAATTATGGTCAACAAACGATACGAGCTGCAAGATACATTGGCCAAAGTTTCATGATTACCTTATCTCACGCAAATCGTTTACCGGTAACTATTCAATATCCTTATGAAAAATTAATCACATCCGAGCGTTTCCGCGGTCGAATCCATTTCGAATTTGATAAATGCATTGCTTGTGAAGTATGTGTTCGCGTATGTCCTATAGATCTACCTGTTGTAGATTGGAAATTGGAAACTGACATTCGAAAAAAACGGTTGTTTAATTACAGTATTGATTTCGGAATCTGTATATTTTGTGGGAACTGCGTTGAGTATTGCCCAACAAATTGTTTATCAATGACTGAAGAATATGAGCTTTCCACTTATAATCGTCACGAATTGAATTATAATCAAATTGCTTTAGGTCGTTTACCAATGTCAGCAATTGAAGATTATACAATTCGAAGTATTTTTAATTCACCTCAAAAAAATGGATAAATTGCCTTTGATTAATGGATTAATGATTAAAGATTCATTAAATAAAGATTAATTAAAGAAAGAACAATTTTGAATTATTACATTCAAAAATTCAAAATGAAGATTTCTATCTATATATATCTATTTATATAGATAGATATATATAGATAGAATTTTTTTTTCTAAACTTAAAGATTTATAAGTATAGAATGAGGTTTCTTTCATTTTGTTTGGTCAATAACTACAAAAACTACAAACCCTAATTATTACTATTGATTTGATGATTGGTTGGTAAGAATTCCATCATTGTTTCATTTTGATTTAAAATATATTAATAGAGTTATATTATAATAATAGAGTTAGAATTCTATCCATAATTATTTTTAAATCAAAATTCGAGTCTTTACCTGTTCAAGAAAGAGCGCGATTAGTCCAATAGCTGTATCTACAGTAAGTTCCACTCCTTAGGGTGGAATTCAATTAGAAACCTATTAGCATTTTAAATAGTCTTTTTTCCTGGTCGGGGTCAATAAGGTCATGAAAAAACAATTAACGTTTTTTATCTTGTATTTTACGCGCAATGGATTTATCTGGACCAATACATGATTTTCTTTTAGTCTTTCTGGGATTAGGTCTGATATTCGGAAGTCTAGGAGTAGTATTGCTTACTAATCCAATTTATTCTGCCTTTTCTTTGGGATTCGTTCTTGTTTGTATATCCTTATTTTATATTTTATCAAATTCTCATTTTGTAGCTGCTGCGCAGCTCCTTATTTATGTAGGAGCTATAAATGTTTTAATTCTATTTAGTGTGATGTTCATGAATGGTCCAGAGTATTCAAAAGGTTTTAATCTTTGGGCTGTTGGAAATGGGGTCACCTCTCTAGTTTCTACAAGTATTTTTGTTTTATTAATTACTTTTATTTCAGATACGACCTGGTACGGGATTATTTGGACTACAAGAGCAAACCAGATTCTCGAACAAGATTTAATAAATACCGGCCAACAAATTGGAATTCATTTATCAACAGATTTTTTTCTTCCGTTTGAATTCATTTCAATAATTCTTTTAGTTGCTTTAATAGGTGCGATTACTGTGGCTCGTCAGCCATAAATCTGTAAAATTAGTAACCACAATACAAATTTCACTCTGTTCTAGATTATCACATATATTTTTCGCCAATTCAATTTGAAGATTATTCATAATAAAAGGAGTTTTATTCGACCTATTACTAATATATGTCTTTGCTCTGTACTTGTAATATTCTTAATTGTAGTTAATCCAATCTGTTAATCTTGAATTTTTATTCGTTGTTTATATAGAAATAAATTGAAATTTATTAAGGAGTTGGTTTATGATGCTCGAACATGTACTTGTTTTCAGTGCCTATTTATTTTCTATCGGTATCTATGGATTGATTACGAGTCGAAATATGGTTAGAGCCCTTATGTGTCTTGAACTTATACTAAATGCTGTTAATATGAATTTCGTAATATTTTCTGATTTTTTTGATAGTCGCCAATTAAAAGGAAATATTTTTGCAATTTTTGTTATATCTATCGCAGCCGCCGAAGCAGCTATTGGACCGGCTATCGTTTCGTCAATTTTTCGTAATCGAAAATCAATTCGTATTAATCAATCCAATTTGTTGAATAAGTAATATTGATGATATAAAATAGAATGTTCATATTCATTAATTCGAATTAAAATTAGTATCTATGATACATAATGTATCTGATCGTGTTTGTGAAAATAGAAAAAATTAAAGTATCTTGGCTTTATCTTATGAATCGATGTGGAATGAAATATTGAATAGAAAAATTCTGGCAAATCGTTGATTCATCTGGTGTCTAAATATATGAAAATTTAGGAATTTACTAGGTCGAAAATTTATGACATTAAAAAAAATTAAGAGATCCAATGTCACACTCAGTAAAAATTTATAATACATGTATAGGGTGCACTCAATGTGTTCGGGCCTGCCCCACAGATGTATTAGAAATGATACCTTGGGACGGATGTAAAGCTAAACAAATAGCTTCCGCCCCAAGAACAGAAGATTGCGTCGGTTGTAAGAGATGTGAATCCGCCTGCCCAACGGATTTCCTGAGTGTACGAGTTTATTTATGGCATGAAACAACTCGAAGCATGGGTCTAGCTTATTGACTCTTTCCATAAAACCATAAAAAGCCACTTGAACCCATTTGGTTTTTTGTTTACCGACAAAAACCCGTACTTGAAAACCCAATATTGGGTTTTCAAGTACGGGTTTTTGTGGCCCAAGTGTATCTTGTCTTTACCACGAATTCTTTTCCTTGGTCAACAACATTTGTCCTTTTACCAATATCCGCGGGTTGCTTAATTTTCTTTTTCCCTCATAAAGGGAATAAGATAATTAGGTGGTATACTATTTCTATCTGTATATTAGAACTTCTTTTAATGACCTATGCTTTCTCTTATTATTTCCAATTGGACGATCCATTAATTCAATTAGCGGAGGATTATAAGTGGATCGATTTTTTGGATTTTGATTGGCGATTGGGGATAGATGGACTCTCAATAGGACCCATTTTATTGACAGGATTTATCACGACTTTAGCTACTTTAGCGGCTCGGCCAGTTACTCGGGATTCCCGATTATTTCATTTTCTGATGTTAGCGATGTATAGTGGCCAAATAGGATTATTTGCTTCTCAAGATCTTTTACTTTTTTTCATTATGTGGGAGTTAGAATTAATTCCCGTTTATCTACTTCTATCCATGTGGGGAGGAAAGAAACGTTTGTATTCAGCTACAAAATTTATTTTGTATACTGCGGGCAGTTCTATTTTTTTATTAATGGCAGCTTTGGGTCTTGCTTTATATGCGTTCAATGAACCAACATTCAATTTTGAAAAATCAGCCAATCAATCATATCCTGTAAGCCTAGAAATACTATTCTATATTGGGTTTCTTGTTGCTTTTGCTGTCAAATCACCGATTATACCTTTCCATACATGGTTACCAGACACCCACGGCGAAGCACATTATAGTACTTGTATGCTCTTAGCTGGAATCTTATTAAAAATGGGGGCATATGGATTGATTCGAATCAATATGGAATTATTACCCCACGCCCATTCTTTATTTTCCCCCTGGTTGGTAATAGTGGGCGCAATACAAATAATCTATGCAGCTTTAACATCTTCTGGTCAACGAAATTTAAAAAAGAGAATAGCCTATTCTTCTGTATCTCATATGGGTTTCATAATTATAGGGATTTGCTCTATAAGTGATATGGGACTCAATGGCGCTGTTTTACAAATAATATCACATGGATTTATTGGTGCTGCACTTTTTTTCTTGGCGGGGACGAGTTATGATAGAATACATCTTGTTTATCTTGACGAAATGGGCGGAATGGCTACCCTAATGCCAAAAATATTCACGATGTTCAGTGTCTTATCATTAGCCTCCCTTGCACTACCGGGCATGAGTGGTTTTGTTGCGGAATTAATAGTCTTTCTTGGAATAATTACCGGCCAAAAATATCTTTTAATGCCAAAAATTCTACTTACTTTTGTAATGGCAGTTGGAATGATATTGACTCCTATTTATTTATTATCCATGTTACGCCAAATGTTCTATGGATACAAGCTGTTTGATGCTGCAAACTCGTATTTTTTTGATTCTGGGCCCCGGGAATTTTTTATTTCGATATGTCTACTTTTACCAGTAATAGGTATTGGACTTTTTCCGGATTTCGTTTTCTCATTAGCAGTTGAGAAGGTTAATGCTATTCTATCTAATTATTTTAATAGGTAGTTATTTGATAGGTAGTTATTTCAAATAAAACAAAAAATCAATCAAAAAAACCTATTCTTTATTAAAATTAAAACAAAACAAAGAAGAATTACAACCAAATATCTTTGGCATTTGTGAGAACCTTTTGAATCAAGTAATATAGTGATTCAAAAGGTTCTCAGCCACTTAACTGAGGTTTCTTATATATCTATCTATAATTATTTTAGAATATAATAAGAATATATTTCTTAGATTCTAATTATAGGCTGGGTTGGGTTGTCCTATGGTTTTATTCGTCACAATACTTTTTTTTTTTCAATTCAATTTAATGTAAATGAACCATAACTATGTAGTCCTATTCCCAATAAATTAACCCCAAAATAGCATACCCAGATTATAAGAAAGCCTATAGAAGCAACAATTGCAGAACTGAAACCTTGAAAATTTTTATTGGTTCGAGTATGCAAATAAATTGCAAATATGACCCAAGTAATAAATGCCCAAGTTTCCTTTGGGTCCCAATTCCAATAGGACCCCCATGTTTCATTAGCCCAGACTGCTCCTGAAAGGATACCTATGGTTAAAAAGATAAACCCTATACTAATAATACGATAACTCCAATTATCCAATTGTTGAATCAACTGAAATCCGTAATAATTCCTATCCCTATTCCTATTCCTATTTGTCTTTAAAGACAAAGAAGAAAGAGTTCGCGACAAATCGTTCCTTTGCCTCATGTAAAGGATGGAAAGGATCTTGGCGAAGGAAAAATCTTTTAAGAAATTTATGCTTTTTTTAAAAGTTCTTATGACGACTTTTCGAAATCGAATTACTAGAAGTGCTACTGATAATAATGATCCACATAAAAGAGCTGCATAGCCCAATATCATCATACTTACGTGCATCATTAGCCACTGGGATTGCAGAGCGGGTACTAAGATTTCGGATTGATGCATATCAGTTAAAAAACCCGAAGTAGCAAAGCTTTGGGTACAAAAAGTACTAGGCGCAGTTATTACGCTTAATAAATTTTGATGCTTTTTAAAATAAGGAACCATATGAATAATGGAGAAACCCCAAGAAAGGAATATTAATGATTCATATAAATCACTTATTGGTAAATGTTTCAAATAAATCCAACGAGTAATTAATAATCCTGTTATACAGCAAAAAGTGATTAGCATACCCTTTTCTGACGAATCAGATAGTTCGGTAAATTCAGCGACTAATAAACTTAGCAAATTAATTAAAATTACAATTGAAACCACCGAAAACGATATATGAGTCAATACATGTTCAAAACTTAACATAATCATAAAAGACAAAAAAAACATAATAAAGTTACTTTAATTATGCATAAGGCATATTTCAATTGGGAATTCAATTCATTATACGATTTTTTGTATCCTTTTGAAAACAAAAAGACGTTATGCCGCTACTCGGACTCGAACCGAGATGCTCTAGCACTGCTTCCTAAGAGCAGCGTGTCTACCGATTTCACCATAGCGGCTTGCTCAACATTATAATAACCTATTTTGATTCAATCGTCAAACTTAAAGGGCTCAATTTAATAGAATATTTTTTAGGTCAATCAAATTAATGAAAAAACAATTGGAATTTTTAATTCCAATTTTAGTGATCCATTCTAAGGATTTCTGGAAATATTTTTTTGTATTACTCGTTAGAATTTCATTCTGTAGCGAACTTTTATTAGGATTTAGTAAACCAATTAGATATTGATCTCCGGGTATATTATATAATAAAACAAAGAGTTATTAGCTCTGTCCAAAAAGATTGACCAATTCGATATATATATTTTGATACAATGTTCGGCCCAAACATATGATCATGATCAAAACGAGATTTTTCAAAATTTATACAGTTTGATCTACCTAAAAGTGAAAGGCGTTTTTTTTTTTCTTAATTGAGTTGAAAGTAAAAAAAAAGGTTGATTCTATTTTCTATAGTTATTTCAAATAATAATTGTTAAGAAAGTTCTAAAATAAGCTTGAAACTTATTCAAATTCTTGATTGATTTTTTTTTACTAAAGACCTTAGATTTGCCCTTTTCTATTCAATTTTCTCAATTTTCCATTCAAAGTTTAAATAAAAATACAAATAAAAATCAAAAACGTCTTAATCTTTTTATTTGGTCTCTTTATTTATTATTGTTACGCTTTTTTATGATTCTGACAAGTGGGCCGATGGGGAAAATCGGAATCCCCATCCCCAAAATGATAAACGAAATTCTACTTTTTCTCATATCAAGTCGAGTTGAATTAGCCCAGGTTTTTCTTTTTTATTTGTCGCACAAAAAAGCTTTTCGAATTACCAGTCGAAAGGGATTTTGCTAAGGAAAAAGCTTTCAACGCTGCCCAAGATCCTTTTCTTTTCCAAATATTTTTTCGAATACGCTTTTTTGCTATAGAAGTGCGCTTTTTTGGAACTGCCATTCAAAAAAAAGAAAGTCATTAATATTCTATATGGATGTGAAAGACATCTATTGTTAAAAAAAACGCATTCTTTATTATATCGATCTTTTTAGTTAGTCTTTATATGATATTCTCTTCATCTTCATAAAAAAGCGCGTCCATTTATTTCTTATTTTTCTCTTTCGATTTATATCCTTTTTCATCATACTACATTAATCAATAATTATTTCTTTATTAAATTGAGTAAGGATCTGATAAAAACACTCTTTTTTTATCATTCCGATTCAAATTCAAATAAAAATCGAGTACTATTTTTGATAAAATTCTTCACTCTTTCTATATGACTCTTTCTATATGACTCTTTCTATATGACTCTTTCTATATGTATCTATATGTATAAAAACCTTATTAATTATTGTAATTTTGAATAATAAATGCAAATTTCATTTTAGAATTAGGTATCCTTTTCTATTTTCACTAGTATCCTTGTGATATCATTTGACCAATTCAAACTTCTTAATTTGAATATGTGAAGTATTTTGAAAAAGATTAAGAATAATTTAAAATAATGAGATTTTTTTATGGAACATACATATCAATATTCATGGATTATACCTTTCGTTACACTTCCAGTCCCTATGTTAATAGGAATGGGACTCCTACTTTTTCCGGCGTCAACAAAAAAACTTCGTCGTATGTGGGCTTTTGCAAGTATTTTATTGTTAAGTACAGTTTTAGTTTTTTCGACCAATCTGTCTATTCAGCAAATAAATAGCAGTTCCATCTATCAATATATATGGTCGTGGACCATCAACAATGATTTTTCTTTAGAGTTTGGATATTTGATCGACTCACTTACTTCCATTTTGTTAATATTAATTACTACGGTTGGAATTTTTGTCCTTATTTATAGTGATAGTTATATGTCTTATGATCAAGGCTATTTAAGATTTTTTGCTTATATGAGCTTTTTCAATACTTCAATGTTGGGATTAGTTACTAGTTCGAATTTAATACAAATCTATATTTTTTGGGAATTAGTTGGAATGTGCTCGTATCTATTAATAGGGTTTTGGTTCACGCGACCGATTGCGTCCAATGCTTGTCAAAAGGCGTTTGTAACTAATCGTGTAGGCGATTTTGGTTTATTATTAGGAATTTTAGGTCTTTATTGGATAACGGGCAGTTTCGAATTTCAGGATTTGTTTGAAATATTCAATAACTTAATTTCGAATAATGACAATGAACTTTTCTTTTTTACTTTGTGCGCCTTCCTATTATTTTCCGGTGCAATTGCTAAATCTGCGCAATTCCCCTTTCATGTATGGTTACCAGATGCCATGGAAGGACCCACCCCTATTTCCGCTCTGATACACGCGGCTACTATGGTAGCCGCGGGAATTTTTCTTGTAGCTCGACTTCTTCCTCTTTTCGTAGTCATACCTTACATAATGAATCTAATAACTTTGATAGGGATAATAACAGTACTTTTAGGAGCTACTTTAGCTCTTGCTCACAAAGATATTAAAAGAAGTTTAGCCTATTCGACAATGTCTCAATTGGGTTATATGATGTTAGCTTTAGGTATGGGGTCTTATCGAGCCGCTTTATTTCATTTGATTACTCATGCATATTCGAAAGCCTTGTTGTTTTTAGGATCTGGATCCATTATTCATTCAATGGAAGCTATTGTTGGTTATTCCCCAGATAAGAGCCAGAATATGATTCTTATGGGGGGTTTAACAAAACGTGTTCCAATTACAAAAAATGCTTTTTTATTAGGAACTCTTTCTCTTTGTGGTATTCCACCCCTCGCCTGTTTTTGGTCTAAAGATGAAATTCTTAATGATAGTTGGTTGTATTCACCTATTTTCGGAATAATAGCTTGTTCGACGGCGGGATTAACAGCCTTTTATATGTTTCGGGTTTATTTACTTACTTTTGGGGGGCATTTCAATGTTCATTTTACAAATTACAGCGGTAAAAAAAGCAGTGCGCTCTATTCACTATCTCTATGGGGTAAAGGAGAATCCAAAATGTTAAAAAAAAAAATGGGTTTATTGGCTTTATTAACAATCAATAATAGTGAACGGGCTTCTTTTTTTTGTAAGAAAAGATATCAAATTGATGGTACTGTAAAAAAGATGACGCGCCCTTTTGTTATTAATCATTTTGGAACTAAAAGCCTTTTTTCCTATCCGCAAGAATCAGATAATACTATGTTATTTCCAATGTTAGTTTTGGGACTATTTACTTTCTTTATTGGAGCAATAGGAATTCCTTTTAATCAATTTAATCAAGAAGGGGTGGATTTAGATATATTATCTAAACTGTTAAGTCCATCTTTAAACCTTTTGCATCAGAATGAAAAAAATTCCGCGGATTTTTATGAATTTGTAACAAAGGCCGCTTTTTCGATCAGTATCGCTTTTTTTGGAATATTTATAGCCTTTTCTTTATATAAGCCGGTTTATTCATCCTTACAAAATTTTAAGTTCTTCAATTTGTTCGTCAAAAAGGGTCCTAAAAGAATTTTTTGGGATAAAACGATAAACATGATGTATGATTGGTCTTATAATCGTGCTTACATAGATACTTTTTATGCACGATTTTTAACTAAAGGTATAAGAAAATTAGTAGAATTGATTTTAGTCTTTGATAGAGGAGTAATTGATGGAATTATCAATGGGATCGGTGTTATGAGTTTCTTTATAGCAGAAGGTATCAAATATGTAGGAGGCGGACGGATCTCTTCTTATCTCGTAGTTTTTTTATTTTCTATATTAATATTAATTTTTATTAATTTACTTTATTAATTTTATTTATTAATTTGAACTCTCTTCTTATTTGTAAAGCTTATTATTTGAAATTCAACGGATCCGGGGTTTTCCTCTTTTGAAATAAAGATGGGTGAATTTTTTACCATAAAATGAAATCCTCCTCCTACCGCCCATTTTTAAAATAGTTTTATTGATCAGGAATAATAACAAAAAATGGAATAAGAATAATAAATAAGAATGTCAATTCATTTCTCTTTTTATACACAAAAATCTTCAATTCGTTAGCAATTCCGAATTTTGTCAAATAGAATTTCTTATTAATTAATACAATTTTTTTTTTCTTTTTTTTTAGTTGGCTAGAAATCAAAAAGGATAGTATATCTCTTCACTTACAAAAGAGAAAATTTTGTATCTCAAAGTAAATTCCATGGCTTCCTTTCTAGATAGAATTGATAGGCAATCGAATTCCAGGTATCAGAATAGAATATAGAATGGAAAACAAGGAATGTGTCTATATCCTTGTTTTCCTATATTAGATCAGATATGCTATAGAATATATATATATATGACAAACGTACCTTTATTTCATTTTCAATTGTGGATACATACGTATCCTTAACATACTGAACCGACTGGAATTATTTGTATTAAACCAAAAGCGGTTCATACAAACTAAATCTTCGAATCGAAAATTGGGCCAAAGAAAAAGTTTGAATTGAAGTAGTTTCTTTTTCTCTCTATCAAAATATTGACTTTTTTCTATAATGTCATATTGACTTTTTTCTATAATGTCAAAGCGGCTGCAGTTTTTTCTATTATTACTTTTGAAAAGTTCTGTATTCATATGAATATAATTTTCTTTTTTTGAATTGAAAGAGATTAGAATTCTCAACTCTCTACGACTTCTAGTGGATAAAAGATTTTCAGGAACAAGGAAATCTTTTTTCTTTCTAAATCCAATTAGACTTTTAAGTCTTTCAATAGATTTGAAAAAATTATCTTTATTAATATAGCTTTTTTCTCCGCATCCTTGATTAATTTGTTGTTTGGTCTTATGAACCAATAAAATAGCTATGGTTTGATACATAAGAAATTTTCCATTAAGCTTCGTCTTGTTTTTTTTCGGTACACGCGGAAACTCAACAATCAATTTTCCTCTAGAGATCAATTTTAGATCTCCCCTAAGCCTATCCCTAAGCCCATCTCTTTTCTTTTGACCCCAAAACCAAAAAGGTCCACATTTAATTCTCTTCGTCGAATCAAGGATTTAATCCATAGATTTTTCTTTGTTTTGTCCTTTTGAAACAAGATCTTGTCTTTTACCAGGTAAGTATATGTTTGGATATTCGACGAAATGCTTTCGTCTACATCCTTAGCATCTATGGTCGCTCTGAATGGCTGGTGAGCTCGCCGCTCGAGTGGCCTCAAAAGAAAATTCCCCCAACTGGGGTTTTCTGTTCTACTGGTGTTTTCTGTTCTCCTGGTGTTTTTTGGTCTACTGGCGTTTTTTGGTCTACTGATGATTATTCTGCTCCTGGTTTGTGGTCTACTGATGATTATTCTTCTCTTGGCGTTTTTTGTTTTTGGTCTACTGTGGATTACTCCTCTATTGGTGATTACTCTTCTACTGGTGTTTTTTGTTCTCTTTTCTATTCGGAGAATTGATTGAAGATTCACTGGGTTCTGAAATCGAGTTTCTTTATAATTGAAAAGAAGTAATTGGGTTGGTATTACCCACGGTCTTCTCTTATATGCGTTGTAAAGTCTCTCGAATTTTGAAAAAAAGAACCCCAATTCAAAATTTGATACGAGACAGTGTACTATTTCGTCATTCATTCCCATCCAATCTAACTCAGGTGGGTGTCTTTCTACAAATTCTTTACCTCTTTTGACAAGCATAGGATACAAAATATCTTTGTCACAAAAACGATCTAGGTCACCGTCTTTCTCAATTATTTGATATTTATTCCTCTTACTCTCAGTTTCAGTATTTTCTTTGTTTTTTTCAATATTAATCCAGAATTCCATTTTTTCTTTGTTTGTAAGACAAAAATGGAAAATTCTCCAATCCAAATATTTTCTCTTCGGGCTTTTCTCCATATCGAAAAGAGCCTCTGATTCTAGATAATCGGCAACAAAAGACTTCTGTGATACTAGATATTTGGCAGGATTCTCTGCTTCTAGAAAACCTGGAACGCACTCCGATTCTAGAGAATAGGGAATCCCCTCTAATTCTAGAAAAAATAGAAAGTCCTCTGTTTATAGAGAATCGGCAATCCCCTCTGATTGTAGATAATTTTGGAAATTTTCTAGAGAATTCGAGAAATTAGAGTTAGGTATACTTAGCGAAGGTGTACCTCTTAAGATATGAAAGAATTCCCTTTT